AAATTAAAGCTTCTATAAATACGGATACACCCAATACATCGAAACTCATTGCCCATGGATAAAGAAAGACCGTTTCAACATCAAAAACAACAAAAACTAGAGCAAACATGTAATAGCGGATTCGGAATTGTACCCAAGCGTCTCCCATGGGTTCTATACCTGATTCATAACTAGAGAGCTTCTCTGGTCCTTCACTAATCGGAGCTAAAACTCCGGAAATTACAAATGCCAAGATAGGAATAGCACCTGATATTATTAGAAATGCCCAGAAAATATCATATTCGTGAAGCAGAAACATAAATATTACTCCTATTAATATGGCATAGGCTGAATTATTCGATTTGAATTGAAATTGTCAATTCATCCAGAACTTCTTAGGCGAAAAAAGCAAATTTTTTGATCAAACCCGCATAGTTTAGAGTTTGTTTTCTATAGGGCATGTCTTGTTTAAAGATTCATACAACGGAACCCCACTTATATTTATTTTGCATTTAGATTCCATTTACATATAGTGTAGATATAGGATGCTCTTACACAAACAAAACTCTCTTACTTTGTCTCGGTTTCTCCCTAAAAACAAAATATAATAAAGTAATTATATACAAATACTAAAATAGTATATAAATATACTCTAACTATAATAGTAATAAATAATACTACTAATATCTATCATATTAGTATAACTATGTTTTTGTTTTTATAGTTTAGTTAATTTTATTTCGAATTTCCAATGGAATTCATATATATTTATATTATATATTTATAATTTATATTCGAATTTCATTTCCATTGGGGTAAAATGACTAGGGATTTCTAGCATATTCTACTTGAAGTATTCTTTTCATTAAAATCCAGGTAGAAAATGAGTTGCTTCTATTGATTCGATAGGAATACATAAACATAATCTAATACATCGAACGATTCTATTCTATTTTATCTCCCTTCTTTGATCCTAGATTTCATCTCTATTTTCCTTACTTTATTGATTTGATTCAATCCGTTGAGTTGCGAGGAACCTTTACATATAACAACTCATATCTTTCTATACCAAAAAAACGAGAAACTTGGAATCTGTACTATACTCGCGGATCCTCTCAGAAATAAAAAGAATCGAGTACTAAAGAAAGACCGCGATTTGGGAAGAACAAATGGGTTGGGTTTCGCTACAAAAGGGGTTTGTTTTGGAGCAAACTTACACTACACAATGAAAGATAGCACAGAGTGATAGAATCAGTCATCAGTGGAATCATAAATGATCTACATAAGATACTTCTAATAGAAAAGAAAGAATCACACATTGTTGAACAATTCGATAGACCAAATCCCAAAACCGACCCAACTCATAGAATACAGAAGAAGGAACATTGATACATTAGGGACCAATTCATTATCTCTGCATTATATTTGAAACAACCAATTTGATTATTGTTCGGCCAAAAACGAATTAGTCGGAGTCGGGGGACTCCTACAAATACAAGACCAACAAAAGAATAGGTACTAGATCCGTGTAACTTAAGTATTGTATTCGACTTGATTGGGTCAGAATGCAGTTTTTAGACAGAATCATGTCATGATTTTCACTTCATAAATTGACTGGGATTGGGTATACCAAAACAAAAATATATCAGTAACTTTTTGATCATGGACAGGAAAAAAGTCATATGTAATTCATCCATGAAGATTAATGAAAAAGGATAGGTATTTTATCCGAGATTTTGCAAATAGCGATTGGATCTGTTGGAATGAATTATTGTTTTTATTTTACTGTCCTTATGTATTGACATGGGCATGTGGTAATGCTTTCATTTCTATGGATAAAGGAACCTGTCATGTCAGTCCATAAACAAGTACTGATGAAGAAATGAAAACTATACTAAACTAAAATAGAATGTCTATACAAAAAAAAATGAAATGTGTTAGGGCTATACGGACTCGAACCGTAGACCTTCTCGGTAAAACAGATCAAACTGATTATTATCAAAATGATTCGAACTGTTTCAAAGACCCAACATGCATTTTGTTGCATTGGGCTCTTTCATCAACTGATTAATGTAAAGATCAGTTAGTCCACCATATTTTTTCTTTACAGGAAGATAATAAGATGGCTCCATGTGCTCTGCGATTCATCATTTGTATTCTGATCTAGGAGCAATACCAAAGTGTTTCAAAGAAGGGTTGCCTTGACTTAGGTCTGCCTCCGGCCTAGATCAACCTAAGTTAAATGGAGTCTCTATCGCTCCGCTGCAAGAGTCAAATATGAGACTTCATACACCTTAAAGTTCATAGGACGAAAAGAGGTTCTTTTGAGTCCCTTATACTCATTAGGCCTAGCATTGAATGGGCTGGGTATTTACCTTATCAATTAACAAATCAATTGTGGATTCTATTTGATTTGTCACCTGAATTCGCACTCGAATCGGACCGAACCAAATATTTGTCAGGCTATTGTTCTCTTGTTCCCTCGAATCTATGGAGTAAGACATCGATTTCTCAATAAGATCAATTATGTTCATTGCATAACGGGCTCCTTTGAAAAGCATTGGCGCACGTGTAAACGAGGTGCTCTACCTAACTGAGCTATAGCCCTTGTCATAGATATCTTAACATATAGATAATTTCTTGTCAAGATAGGACCCCACATCATAGCTCTCTGATCCGTTTACTGTTAGCGGATTGGTATTGCTTAGAAATAATATTCCACCTATAATCCCGGAGACGATGGGTCCTTTTTTGTGATGATAAATAACCTACTTAACTCAGTGGTTAGAGTATTGCTTTCATACGGCGGGAGTCATTGGTTCAAATCCAATAGTAGGTAGAACTTATTAGATACCATGGATTCTGGTATCTAATAAGTTTCTCTACCCATCTTCTTTTTTCATTGTATCATCTAAATTTGATTGTGTTCAATCAAAACGTGGTGTAAATTGTGGTGTATAATAAAGAACTTCTTTTGATTATGTTATTGTGAAATAACATTCACAGCCTCTACTCGTGTCCTAGCTCGTCTGAGAGCTAGATTCGCCTCAATTGCCTGTCTCTTACCCTGAGCTCTACTCAAGTTAGCTTCAGCTATTTCAAGAGCTTGTTGAGCTTCTTGCGGATCAATGTCAGTACTCATCTCCGCATCATTTCCTAAAATGGTGATCTCATTATTACTTATTCTAGCGAAACCACCCATCAGAGCCGCCGTTAACCACTGGTCGTTGAGACGTATTCTCAAAAGACCTATATCCACCGCTGTGGCAATAGGAGCGTGGTTTGGTAATACGCCAATTTGGCCACTATTAGTGGATAAAATAATTTCTTTCACTTCTGAATCCCAAATGATTCGATTAGGAGTCAGTACACAAAGATTTAAGGTCATTTCTTCTCCCCTTCTAAGTTCATAGCTTTCGCGGTAGCTTCATCGATGTTACCCACCAAATAAAAGGCCTGCTCAGGAAGACTGTCTAATTCTCCGGAAAGGATCAGTTGAAACCCCCTAACTGTTTCCGCGAGACCAACATATTTTCCCGGAGAACCGGTAAAGACTTCCGCCACGAAGAAGGGTTGTGATAAGAAACGCTCAATTTTTCGTGCTCTTGCTACAGTTAAACGATCTTCTTCGGATAATTCGTCCAACCCCAGGATAGCTATAATGTCCTGAAGTTCTTTGTAACGTTGTAAAGTTTGCTTCACTTTTTGCGCAGTTTCATAATGTTCCTCGCCAACGATCCCAGGTTGTAACATAGTTGACGTTGAATCTAAAGGATCTACTGCTGGATAAATACCTTTGGCAGCTAATCCTCTTGATAGTACGGTAGTAGCATCTAAATGTGCAAATGTCGTGGCAGGAGCGGGGTCGGTCAAATCATCTGCAGGTACATAAACTGCTTGGATCGAAGTTATAGATCCCTCTTTGGTGGAAGTAATTCTTTCTTGCAAAGAACCCATTTCTGTACTAAGGGTGGGTTGATAACCCACTGCGGAGGGCATTCTCCCTAATAAAGCGGATACTTCTGACCCCGCTTGGACAAAACGAAAGATATTGTCGATGAATAGAAGCACGTCTTGTTCATTAACATCCCGGAAATATTCCGCCATGGTTAGTGCAGTCAAACCAACTCTCATACGAGCTCCCGGCGGTTCATTCATTTGACCATAGACTAGAGCTACTTTTGATTCTGCAATATTTTTTTCATTAATCACCCCGGATTCTTTCATTTCCATGTAGAGATCATTTCCTTCACGAGTACGTTCGCCTACTCCGCCAAATACGGATACGCCTCCATGAGCTTTGGCAATGTTGTTGATCAATTCCATGATAAGTACTGTTTTACCCACGCCAGCTCCTCCAAATAGTCCGATTTTTCCTCCACGGCGATACGGAGCTAAAAGATCCACCACTTTAATCCCTGTTTCAAAGATTGATAATTTCGTATCTAACTGTATAAAGGCGGGCGCAGATCTATGAATAGGAGATGTTGTACGAGTATCTACAGGACCTAAATTATCAACAGGCTCTCCAAGAACATTGAAAATTCGCCCGAGAGTAGCTCCGCCGACCGGAACACTTAGAGGAGCTCCCGTGTCAATCACTTCCATCCCTCTCGTCAGACCATCTGTAGCACTCATAGCTACAGCTCTAACTCGATTATTTCCTAATAATTGTTGTACCTCGCAAGTCACATTAATTTGCTGACCAACAGTATCTCGACCTTTAACTACCAAAGCGTTATAAATATTAGGCATCTTGCCCGGGGGAAAAACAACATCCAGTACTGGGCCAATAATTTGAGCGATACGCCCTAGGTTTTTTTCGTCAAGTGTGGAACCCGCAGGACCAGAAGTAGTAGGATTGGTTTTCATAATAAAGTGAAATATGTCGAAATTTTTTTTTGATTGGAATAGTACATAGTATTGAATCGAAAATAAATGTCCGATAGCAAGTTGATCGGTTAATTCAATAAGAAAGAAATGGGAATTAGCACTCGATTTAGTTGGTACCACCCAACCAA